ACTATTTAAGTTGTTAATAGGACGAATCACACTTTTACCACTAAACTATACCCGCTATAATTTCATTATTGTATATTAATGAGTTATTTGTCGAACAAAAGAGTGAAACATAATAAAGATAGCATCAGAATGATGAAAATTTTAATCTTGACACATATTCTGTCTTGACAGGAAAGAGACTTGCTAAAATCTAAAATAGATAATAAAACTTATTTAATTATAAAATAATGAGTTATACTTTTCGTTTCGTGGTAAGTCGTTACTGATAGTTCTGACTTGAAGGAGCTATTTATTGAAATTGGACATAAAAAGGGATTCTACAAGAATCCGGAACTCCACCTTTATTTTCTAATTTCTTTTTTTTTAGTTATTTATTTTTTATGAATTTACTTACTGGACTTAAATAAAAAATAAAATAAATGACACCTCTAAGATAAGAATGGAATAGGAATAGAAATTGCCTTATTGTTATTTTTGCTGCTTCAATAACAATTGTATTTCAAATGCATATTATTTCAAATACATATATAATATAAAAACTGGATTTATGAATGATTAATTGAAGTAATGGCCTAGCTAGTACTAGCTAGGCCAGGGAAATAAATTAAAAAATTTGAAATTATATTAATATTAAATACAAAATGATATTAGTCCTAAATATTTGTCTTAATCTATCTTATTTAACTTATCTTATAAATTTATATAACTCATATGTTATATACTTTTTTTGTTGTATATTATTTGTATTTATTATTTATTATGTTGTTAATTTTTATATTTATATGTTAATAATTGCCATATCATATTATTATAATATTTAATATTTATACTTACATATTGATATCTTTAGTTATAATATTTAATAATTTAATAAGTATATATTTAATAAGTTTAATATCATTATTTTAATATTATTATAACATTATTTTAATATTATTATAACATTATATTAATATTATTCATTATATTAATATTATTATAATTATTATTATAATTAATATAATTAAATTAAAAAAAAAAAAGGTAAGGCGGATTTTCATCAATCAATCGTTACTTTAAGTGTCACATAAAAAGTCCCAATTCCAAATTAGGAGAGATGGCTGAGTGGACTAAAGTGGCGGATTGCTAATCCGTTGTACGAGTTATTCGTACCGAGGGTTCGAATCCCTCTCTCTCCGCCTTCTCTGATCACTTGATACTTTTGAATTCGAAAAATCTTGATCCTTTGTTTTATTTTATCATAGTTGAATATATGGAATACATAAAAAATATTCAGAAAAAGCAAGGAAAAATGATAAAAACCTCTTACTTAGTTTTTTTTTTTTCCTCGCGCCCGGGATTACGTCCTGGATCATTAGATAAGAATCCGAAAATGAAGAGAGAAACAAAGAATATCACTACTGTATAAACGAAGGGTTTGAGAGTAAGCATTACACAATCTCCAAGATAAGATCATTTTTGAGGTAAAAGGGAATAGATTATCCATTTGTTTTGTTGTAACACATGTATTATTTATTTTGATTTGATATGACACCAAAATATGAAAAAATAAAGAACAAATTCTTTTAATTAAGTGTTTTTTTCTAAATCGAAAAAGAAGAATGAATTTGAAAATTCATGAATTTATTTGTAATTCAGATTCTGATTTTTTCGTTACGGTATTGTAATATTAACAATTAGGTATTGTGGAAAAACCTAATCTAATAAAGTCCTTGCTCACCGGAAGGGCGGACGAAGGGGAAAATGGACTGATCAAAATTCCCTTATCCAATATACAAGAATTTCTATTTTTTAATAGAGGATTTGTAATGTAAGATTCATATGATCTTATCAATAATTGAATTGTTAGAATTTTTTTTTATCGAATAAATCATGAACACTTTCAGTATAGTATTAAAAATAGTATTAAAAACTTCATCGAAAACTTACAGCAGCTTGCCAAACAAAGGCTAAGAGAAAGAAAAGTACAGGTATGACGGGCATAATGTCTATGATTGGATTGAAAAGAGCAAAAGCCTCGGGCAATTTCCCGAAGAAAAAACTGCTTGAAGAAAGGATAGAATTAAAACAGATACAAATTAAACTAAAAAAGATATTAAGCATAACAAACAAGCATTTTTTTTTTGTAGATAATTTAGTTTTTATTGATATAAGGGAAAATTAAGAAAGAAGAAGATAGGTAAAAAATCTTTCCTTTTCTTTGATTGGAACTCCCCCCAAAAAATCCAAATCCAAAATCCTCACATTTTCAAATGAGAATACAAGGAATTACACTTTCATACAATATCTTAATTGAATTATATGTAATCATCAATGAATTTTTTATTCTATATCTATATACCAGCAAGAATAACAAGATATCCTATATGTATTTATTTTATTTATTTTTATTGTCTTGTCTGGAATTAAGTTAAGCCTGGAATTGACGAATGCCCTAAAAAGGTAATAATGTTTATTAGTGTCATTTAGAAATCTAAATGGGGCGTAGCCAAGCGGTAAGGCAACGGGTTTTGATCCCGGTATGGGAAGGTTCGACTCCTTTCGTCCCAAATCGATCAATTCTTCAGAATCAAAATGCGAAAAATCTCTCCATTTTTTAAAGCCTAAAGTAAGTGAATAGGGTATTCCACAGTCGACTAAACAAAAGAATAGAGGTTTTTGAGGTAATTCTATCACCGCTTTTAAATTAAAGCCCCTGATGGAGTAAAATTCAAATAGGAATATCAAACATATTTTGACCCATTTACTTCTGTATCTGGTTCAAATGAATAAAAAATTGTAAGTTAATGTAGCGGGAGGAAATTCATATATTCTATTCAATTTTCCTAAAAAAATGGGATTGATGAAAATAAAGTAAAGCAAAATTTGCAAAAAATGACCGAGTTCTATGCCCATATGTATTATGTATTGTTTGTGTTCTATTTCCGTAGTCAATGAAATCCTTTTCTTTTGGGTTAAGTTAAGTCATTAATTAAAAAAATATACATAATTACCCATACCATACTCTTGGGAACAAAAGTTCATTGTATATGATGGATGAATATGTAAAGAGATCATATTCTTCTGGTTCTGATTTATTATTTCATCTGACGACCTTAATCTTACCTTTTAATCTTACCTTATATATATATATATATATATATATATGAGATATTTTCCATTCCACACCCATTAAATTAAAATAAAAAACTGCATTGGTTTCTCAATATATCTGGTCACAATTAAACCATTGATGATTCAATAATCGAACATAGTCAAATTAGCGCATCTATCTTTACTTTAATGAATGAGATATCTACTAAAAATTATTAGCTACGATTGCGAGTACTGCTTGATTGAAGAAGAAATTAAATTCAGTAATTATTGAAAAACATATTTACAGTCATAGTGTTGAAGTACAAGATAAGATTATTTAATTAAACTAAATCATTTTTCTCGATTTCTTATGAATCCTTGGTACTCAAATGGAAGTGTGAGAAATAAATCTTATCAATAAAATAGACTTCTGATCCTTCTGGTTCATTAGAATTTTAGGCATTGGAATAGTTATAGTTTATTGGTTAATAAATATTTGATTTGGTTAATAAATGATTCAGTTCCTGGAAATCTAATGTAATGAAAGACCCATTTTTAGGTTTAAAATTTCTTTTTTTGAGAAAAATGGGATCCTTTTTTTTTCATGACTGATCGTTCCAAACAATCTGTTGAAGATGTAAATAGGTCTTAACCAACAGTGATTCCCTCATTTTTTTGTAAAAAATAAAATAAATATAAACGGGTTTCCTTCATAGACTAGAATATGGGGATTAAATTGGATTCTTTTTTTGCTGAGATTTCTTAGGATAGAGACTTTTTTATCCATAAATAAAAGGAAAATGGATACAAAAATATGTACTAAAATGTATCGATTGAGCCAATGACTATTCATGATTCCATATTGAATCAATGCCATCCCGGTTCGAAATTAGAGGAATGTTATGGTAAAACTTCGTTTGAAACGATGTGGTAGAAAGCAACGTGCGACTTGAAGGACGTGATCACTTATGTGGATTCTTACATCCACCATTCTCTATATAAATGAGTATGCTCTTGGCTCGACATGGTTTGTTCTGTTCCACTAGGAACCCCATTTTGTTGGGTTGTAAGTAATAAGTAAATAGTACACGATGAAGCTCGAGTAGAAAGTAATGATTCATTTATTATATCAAGGGAAAGAATCTAGGGTTAATGCCACAATCAATAAGCTGGACCAACTTTGTAAATATATCTTAAATTTAGAAATCGAAAGATTCAAATTCTAACAATTTGAAATCAAAAAGTCAAACTTGTCGGAATTGGTCAAACTATTTTGATCAAAAGTGTATTACAAGGGAATCAATCGTTCGTATAATTTTTCCATAGAAAGAAAAAAGGGTATGTTGCTGCCGTTTTGAAAGGAGTAAAATCACCGAAGTAATGTCTAAACCCAACGATTCAACAAAGCAAAGATTAAGGATTCCGGAACAAGGGAACACTATTTTCAACCGTCTCAACAATTGGATCAAAATAAGGAATAAAATTCAAATTCAAATAGATTTGAGATGAGACAAACAAAAAAGGTTACAGACGACTCAATAAATTCTAAGGATTTCTATTCGAATTCTTTCAGAGCTATCCAACTTGAGTTATGAGTACAAATGAATGAAGTTTCGTTTTTTATGGAAAAATAAAACAATTCCAATCATAGTCTAATTCATGATTTTATTTATGGATAAGCTTGCCATTATGATATGACTATTGATATTTCATTTATTATGTATATTATTATATTTTAATGTATGTTATTATATTTTATTTATTTAAATATTTTTATTTTTTAAATTGAATTTTAAATTGAAATTGAAAATATATATTTAATAAATATATATAATATTAACAAAACTAAAAAATATATAAAAATATATATAATATTAACAAAACTAAAATATAACAAAATTGTATATGTATATAAATATAAAAAAATATAAATATAATTAATATATTAATATAATAAAATAAAAAAATATAATAAAATAAAAATATTATAATTATAAATAATAAATAAATATTTAAATTTAAAATAAAATTAAAAAAAAAAAAGAAATTTAAATTTTATTAAATTGAATCAATCGTTTTAGAATCATTCTTTCTTGCTTGAGCTTGAGCCGTATGAGGAAAAAACCTCCTATACGTTTCTGGGGGGGGGGCTTTGCTTATCTATCCCAATGAGCCATCTATCGAATCGTTGCAATTGATGTTCGATCCCGAAGAGAGGGAAGAGATCTTCGGAGAGTGGGTCTTTATGATCCGATAAAGAATCGAACTTTTTTAAATGTTCCGGCTATTCTATATTTTCTTGAAAAAGGAGCTCAACCCACAAGAACTGTTCATGATATTTTTAAGAAAGCGGAATTAATTGTCTAAAGGACTTTGAATTAATCAAAAGATTTTTTAAATACAAAATGGCAGTGCTTAGTATATACTAGTATATAGTATATAGCTTTGTATAATTTTTTACTCAACATTTGCCCTTTTATTTCTCTGTTCACGCCCACTTTTCTTGTTTTGGGAATTTACCAACCAAAACGAGTTAATCTTGCTTATTGTACTTCTATTGATTGAATAAACCCGAAAATTTCTTCACTTCTTCCTTATTTTTTTTCTCTACATTTCTTATTTATTTTTATTTTATGTCGTGCCAATCCAACACAAGTCTTTATTTGATTTGATTTATTCGATTAATTTGATTCGTTTTTTTCAACATGCAATTCATATTGACAATGGTGTATTGAACAAATATAATTTGATCGTAAATAAATGGATCTGTTTATCCACACCCATATTTATACTGGTTATATCGGTTCTTTACTTCAATTATTAATGAATGAAAAATTTTTTGAATTGATAAAAAAATTAAATAAAATAAAGGTCTGTCTGGAAATCTGTTGTATTTTAATCGGATCTGCCCCAGTTTTCCTTTAATTTAATAAGACTTTAATTAATCGAATCGTCGACTTTTTCTTTTCAAATTTGTTGCTAATTAAATTCAATATTTTTTTTGGTGGGATCGTGCAATCAATTTCTTTTAAAATTCAAATTTTTATTTTGATCATATCTACTTTTCACATATAATATTCACATATTCTATATAACATATTATATTTATATATTTATATTATATATTTTTATACTATATATATTATATATTTTTATTTATATATTTTTTTTTATCTGGGTTGCTAACTCAACGGTAGAGTACTCGGCTTTTAAGTGCGGCTATGACCTTTTACACATTTGGATGAAGCAACGAATTCGTCCAGACTTTTGGTAGAGTCTATAAGACCACGACTGATCCTGAAAGGTAATGAATGGAAAAAATAGCATGTCGTATTATATTAATTTAATTAGTAATGTAGAACTCTAAGAATAGATCATCCTTACTGGATCGGTACAAAAAAAGCCTTTGATTTTAATAAGGAGACAAAATGAATTCACATTTACCGTTTGGTCGAGTGAATAAATGGATAGAGTCTTTTGGCTCCAATTCTAGGCAAATAAAAAGCGACGAGCTTATGTTCTTAATTTGAATGGGTACCCGATCTAATCTAATTAGACGTTAAAAAAAGATTAGTGCCTGATACGGGAAAGGGTTCTTCTGTGAGTGGATCATCAATTCCTTTTTTAATGAATCCTAACTATTCTTTACCCATTATAGATAGGGTAGAGTGGAGATGGATGTGTAAAAGAAAGAGCATACTGATAAAGAAAATTGATTCCAAAATCAAAAGAGCGATTGAGTTGCAAAAATAATAAAGGATTTTTAACCTTTTCTTTTTCTTGTTATGTTAACAAACATAAACCAATTGGATCTGGAAAGATAGGAAGAAGATCTGGGGATTGGACTCTCTGTTTTCAGGGTAACTTTTTCTTACTGTATACATACCTTATATACATATTTGTTTTTGTTTTGGCCATATCGCACTATGTATCATTTGCTGACCCCAAAAACGCTTCTGGTTCAAGTATAATTAAAATAAAAATGGAAGAATTAAAAGGATATTTAGAAAAAAGTCAATCTAAACAACAACACTTCCTATATCCGCTACTCTTTCAAGAGTATATTTATGCACTTGCTCATGATCATGGTTTAAATGTAAATGGATCAATTTTTTATGAACCCGCGGGTTATGGCAATAAATTTAGCTTATTACTTGTGAAACGTTTAATTACTCGAATGTACCAACAGAATTTTTTGATAAATTCTGTTAATGATTCTAATCAAAATAGATTCGTTGGGCACAACAAGAATTTTGATTCTCAAATGATATCAGAGGGTTTTGCTGTCATTGTGGAAATTCCTTTCTCGCTGCGATTAGTATCCTCCCTCGAGGAAAAAAAAGAAATACCAAAATCTCAGAATTTACGATCTATTCATTCAATATTTCCATTTTTTGAGGACAAATTCTCACATTTAAATTATGT